GGATCCTTTACTAATACTCATTAAATTGGAAGTATTGATCCAATTAAAAAAAAAATTATGTTTCGCAATTAAATAATCCAATTTTTCAATTTTTAATTGACCCTTGGATACAAATCACGAGAATGTATATTCTTCCTCGAATCCTTCGTTGAGAGGTAAAGGATTAAATCCTTTTAAGAAATAAAGTTTTTTTCGGAATATGAATCAAATCAAACCGAGAGATCCCTTAACTATAAAAGGGATTAATAAAACGAATCCCACTTTTACCACTAAACTATACCCGCTACAATGCGATTATTGTATATAAATGAAACTTTTGTCTAACAAAAAAAGGTAATCGGACGTAATCAAGATAGGATCCAAAACAAAATAATGATGAAAATTATAGCATTGGTGTGTTTGTTTTGGTTTTGTCATGTCAGTAGACCTAATCAGATTAGTAAAAGAACACTCCTAATTCAAAATTAAAAGAAAGAAAGAACAAGTTCTTTCTTTTGCTGGAGGATTTTTGACAGAACAGGTAGGGCTCGATAAAACTATTTATGTTATGACATAAGAATGCATTGCACAACAATCCACAGTTCCTTATTTTTTTTTTCTTTTTTTCCAGTAAAGGAAAAAAAGAAGGAAATAAAAGAAAGAATAATAATAATATAATAAAAAATGACACTTTGATTCTATAGAATGAAATTCTATATCATAGGAATGGAAAGATCCCTTCTTCTGATTGTTGTTTCAATAATAAATAATAAGCATTTTTGTTTTCAAACAAATCATTTTATCTATGATTTGGAATGGAACAAAAAATGGCCCGGCTAGGTACTGACCAGGCCAGGCCGTGAAAAGAAAAAAAGCTCTTTCGGGTATTCTTGCTTTTTTATTTTTTTTTTTATTCGAAATATCTCTTTAGAACCTTTTCTTTATCTAAATGGGATTGCTTATAAAAGTAGTATATATTAAAGCTGTATATATCAATATAGTCAAAAAAATAATAAAGAGAGATAAAGAAAGGATTTTTTTCAAGCCTTATTTTTTGTGTAATGTAAGATAGTAATTATCCTTTTTCAATTGGGAGAGATGGCTGAGTGGACGAAAGCGTCGGATTGCTAATCCGTTGTACGAATTTTTCGTACCGAGGGTTCGAATCCCTCTCTTTCCGTTTCCGTTGATGACTTGGTATTTTATTTATTTTTTTTTTTCAAAACCTTTCCCTTGTTTTTGTTTTTTTTTTATTTTTTATAATAAATAAGGATGTACAATAGATAAAATCCGAAGTAAGAACATTGAAAAATTAAGCAAGTAAAAAGAAAGGCCTTTTTATTCTTCACGTCCAGGATTACGTCCTGGATCATTAGATAGGAATCCAAAGATGAAGAGAGAAACAAAAAATATCACTACTGTGTAAACAAAGAGTTTGAGAGTAAGCATTACACAATCTCCAAGATCTTTTTTTTTTCAAAAAAAAAGAGAATAGATTCTCCATTTTTCTACCCCATATACTATTTTGACACCAATAAACAAAATGGTTTCTCGAAATCAAAAATCAAAAAGAATTTTCAGAAATTCATTTGGAATAAGAGTCGAGTCTTTTATAAAAAAAAATATCTTTCCTATTTTGGGATGACTCTAAAAGGGTTTTTCAATAAATGAAAAAGAATCAGAATGAGGAAAGAGAGTGAGTCAGATTTCTTGCAGCTATCTAAGAATTGTTTGAATCGAGGGTTCATGCTGTGAGACTTATCTGATCTTATCCATTGTTCGATTTTTTTTTCGAATAAATCATGTCACAGTATTAAAGATCTCATCGAAAACTTACAGCAGCTTGCCAAACAAAGGCTAAGAGAAAAAAGAGAAGGGGTATTACTGGCATAAAATCTACGATTGGATTCAAAAAAGCGTAGGCCTCCGGCAATTTGGCTAAGAAAAAACTACTCGAATAAAGGGTGGAATGAAGACAGATACAGATCAAACTAAAGATATTAAGCATAACAAACATTTTTTTTTTGAAATTGTATTTTGATTGAGTTATTGTTATTGATAATTGATATCCCTTAAAAATGAAAAAAAAAAAGAGTAAGGTATACCAAAAAATCCTTCTTTGAACTCAACCAATCAAAAATCCTTCAATTCTTAAATTAAAAAAGAATAGAAGAAATCATACTTTTATACAATATCTTAATTGAATTATATGTAATGATCAATAAATTCAGTTTCATTGTATCTCTACACGTGTCAAAACCCTAGGAACAATAGAGTCCATAGATATTTTGGATTGGAATTGACGAATAACAAAAAACAATACTAGTGTTTATTAGTATTGAATAGAAATCGAAATGGGGCGTGGCCAAGTGGTAAGGCAACGGGTTTTGGTCCCGCTATTCGGAGGTTCGAATCCTTCCGTCCCAGGGAATACCTATTCTCTATATAGATAGAAATATCTATTATCAGAATAAAGAAAGGTTGTCTTTTTGAACTGCCTTCTTTACTCTTTAAGAGTCAAATATTGGATATTATGTGATTCTTGTTTCTGATTTTTAATGATTCTATTCTTCTTTAAATCCTATTTTTTCACAAATTAAATTCAAATAAGATAGATATAGATGGAACTGAATCGAGTTGTGATCTAGGAACATAGATTCGAAGAATTGGAAATAAAGAAAAAAGGGGATTGCAAAAGAAAGAGGTTGAATGCGCTTTTCATCGTATGTCCATCCCCTTATACTTTGAATATTGAATATTCATATTGAAGTTTAAGTTAGTTACTTCGAAAAGTCTTACGTGCCATATAATAAGAATTAATTAAGAATGTAAGATATCAATTTCACTAGCTGTGCTTGTACAAATTGGATTAAGAAATAATCAAGTTACATACATATAACATATCTATTTTCTTTGAACCTCATTTTTAGGTATTTCATTTCGTATTTGATTTGGTTCTCATAAATAATTGTAAATATATGGAATAATATAAACAGGGGGGTAATTCATACATTCTATATTCTATTCTCCTTACTTTAAATAAAAATTATTGAACGAAACCCCACCAGTCAAAAAAACTACGCGTAAAATGAGGAAATGCTTAATGTATTATTGTCGTTCTATTTCAGTGATAACGTTTTTTGGTTTTTTGAAAAAGATTTTTGATCCGTTCATTTGAAATATTCTATATTGAATATTCATAATTCATTCCACTGACAATTGTTCAGTCTATCTGATAGAGGGAATTCTTTTTTTTTTATGATTTTCTTTTTCAGTATGAAATGAAAGAAAAAGAGCCTAAATCTTCCTTTACATCAACTTTTTTTTATCCACTCCACGAAAAAAAGAAATAAATTTCTTTTTCTATCTATCTATATTTTTTTAATCACTGAGATTTAGGTTTAATTCAAAGATAGATTATTTATGATGATAAATGGAATCTTTAGTAAAACTTTATTCATCAAATAGTGATATCCAGGTAGGTTTTTTTTCAATTCAATAACTATTTGAATTTAATGATTTCTTATGAGTATTTGATATTTGAAGAAGTCTAAGATTGTTGAATATATCCTCTCAAGTTACTTGAAGATGCAATGTAGATTCAATACAAAGAGCTTTTTTCTTCCTAATATTTAGAAATTAATAATTAATAAATAAAATAAAAATATTGCATTCATCCAATAAAAAGGGTGAAATTGAATTCTTTCTAAGACTTCTTTAGAAAGCAATGTAACGACCGAACAAATGACTATTCATGATTCCCTAATTGAATCAATTACATATCAGTTCCAAACTAGAGGAATGTTATGGTAAAACTTCGTTTGAAACGATGTGGTAGAAAGCAACGTGCGACTTGAAGGACATGATCAGTTGTGGATTCTTACACCCACCCTTTTTATTCTATAGGAATGAAGGTGCTCTTAGCTCGACATCCTTTGTTCTGTTCCACTAGAAACCTCATTTTTTTCTTGGGTTGTAGTGTAAACAGTATGTGATGTAGCTCGAGTAGAAAGTATTGATTCATTTCTCAGGGCAAGGATCTAGGGTTAGTGCCAATTAATAAGTTGGAACAACTTCGTAAGTGTAGTCTATTTTCGATTTCTAAATCGAAAGGATCCAATTCGAGCAAGTTTCAAATCCAAAAAAGGAAAATTTGTTGGAATTAGTGAAACTCTTTTGATCCAAAGTGTATCGTGCGGGAATCAACCGTTTATGATTCTTTGATATAAATAAATCAGAAAAAGGGGCATGTTGCTGCCATTTTGAAACGATTAAAAATCACCGAAGTAATGTCTAAACCCAATGATTCAAGGCAAAGATAAAATATTTTGGAACAAGGAAATATCTTTTTTTTTAATTGTCTCGACAACTAGATCAAGAATAAGGAGTCCAAATAGATTCTAAATGAGACAAAGAAAAAGGGGTTAGAGACCACTCAAAAAATCAAATGCCTAAGGGTTTTCTTTTGAGCTATTTCAGAGTTACTCAACTTGAGTTTTGAGAATACAAATTCTTTTTTTTTGATAAAGAAAAAAAAGTATTAAATAATTATAGTCTAATTTATTTGATTCTAATTTATTTGATTTAATGCTTTTATAGATCTATTTGACATTAGAATTGTATACATAGACATATCTATATTCTAATTTCTCGAGCCGTACGAGGAGAAAACTTCGTATACGTTTCTAGGGGGGTTCTAGTTTATCTACGTCTATCCCAATGAGCCGTTTATCGAATCGTTGCAATTGATGTTCGATCCCGAAGAGAAGGAAGAGATCTTCGGAAAGTGGGTTTTTATGATCCGATAAATAATCAAACGTATTTAAATATTCCTGCTATTCTATATTTTCTTGAAAAAGGCGCTCAACCTACAGGAACTGTTTATGATATTTTAAAGAAGGCGGGGGTTTGTTTTTACAGAATTTCGTCTTAATTAAAGGAAAGTCAATTAATGAAATACAAAAGAAGAGGGTGTGGGTGATTCGTATATATCTTTGTATAAGTATAAGTTTTTTTTCTACTATACTTTCCCCACTCCCTTCCTCTTCTTTTGCTCTATTTATACTTTTTTTTATTGTATTCTTTTCTAACTATTCATATTGACAACAGTGTATTGAACAAATATAATTCGATCGTGTAGAAAGGGATCTATTTATCTTTCTTATATTTTTCTTTCTTATATTTTTCTTTCTTATATTTTTCTTTCTTAGATTTCGTTTTTTTTATTTTACTTCATTCACAATAAAAAAAAAATATCTATATATATGGGTTCGTTCGATTTTTTGTGATACAAACAAGAAGTCTTTTTTGGTTAAAAAAAAAAATGGATAACATAAACGAGAAGAGTCAATCTATCCAAATTGCTTTTTTTATCTGAAAATTTGATTATTCTTATTGGATCTGTTTATTTTTATTTTTTAGATTCATAATTTTAGAATCAATTTGAATTTTATTGCTAGTTCGATGTTTTGATTGCGTCGTGCAATTGAATTTCTTTATTTTTTCCAATTGTATCTACATATCCTAATTTTTTTTCGGGTTGCTAACTCAACGGTAGAGTACTCGGCTTTTAAGTGCGGCTAGCATATTTTACACATTTATATGAAGTAACGGATTCGTTCATACCTTCGGTAGAGTTTGTAAGACCACGACTGATCCTGAAAGGAATGACTGGAAAAAACAGCATGTCGTATCAATAGAGAATTCTGAAAATATTTCATTCTTACTGGATCGGTTCAAAACCTTGTTTGAATTCTTAGTGAGAAAAAAATGAAATTAATTCAGAGTTGGGTCGAATGAATAAATGGATAGAGTCCTATGACCTCAATTAATTATAAAGAAAGAAAAAGCAACGAGCTTCTGTTCATAATTTCTTAATTTGACTGATTACCCGATCTAATTACACGTTAAAAAGATATTAGTACCTGGTACGGGAAGGGCTTTTCCATGAATGGATGATTATCCATTTTTTAATGAGTCCTAACTATTAGCTATTTCGTATTCTAGGTTGTACATAAATGTGTAGAAGAAGCGGCATATTGATAAAGATATTTTTTTTTCCAAAATCAAAAGAGCGATTGGGTTGAAATGAAAAATAAAGGATTTCTAATCCATCTTCTTATCCTATAACGAATATAAACTAATTCGATTGAAAAAGAGAGGATAGAGAGTCCGTGAATGAGTCTACCTGTCTACGAGGTATCTATTCTTTTCTTACTAGAATACCTTGTTTTGACTGTATCGCACTATGTATCATTTGATAACCAATAAATCCCCTATCCTTTTTTTTTTCTTTTTGGGGTCAAATCGAATTTCCAATGGAGGAATTTCAAGGATATTTCGAACTAGATAGATCTCGACAACATGACTTCCTATACCCACTTCTTTTTCGAGAGTATATTTATGCACTTGCTCATGATCATGGTTTAAATAGATCGATTTTGTTCGAAAATGCAGGTTATGACAAGAAATCTAGTTCAATAATTGTGAAACGTTTAATTACTCGAATGTATCAACAGAATCCTTTGATTTTTTCAGCTAATGATTCTATCCAAAATCCATTTTTTGGGCACAACAAGAATTTGTATTCTCAAATTATCTCAGAGGGATTTGCAGTCATTGTGGAAATTCTATTTTCCCTACGATTAGTATCTTCCTTAGAAAGGAAAGAAATAGCAAAATCGCATAATTTACGATCAATTCATTCCATATTTCCTTTTTTAGAGGACAAATTTTCACATTTAGATTATGTGTCGGATGTGCTAATACCCTATCACATCCATCTAGAAATCTTGGTTCAAACCCTTCGCTACTGGGTGAAAGATGCCTCTTCTTTGCATTTATTACGTTTCTTTCTCCACGAGTATTGGAATAGTCTTATTACTCCAAAGAAACATATTACCCTTTTTTCAAAAGGTAATCCAAGATTATTCTTGTTCCTATATAATTCTCATATATGTGAATACGAATCCGTCTTTCTTTTTCTCCGTAATCAATCTTCTCATTTACGGTCAACATCTTCTGGAATCTTTTTTGAGCGAATCTATTTCTATGTAAAAATAGAACATTTTGCCAAAGTCTTCTTTGATAATGATTTTCAGTGCATCCTATGGTTCTTTAAAGATCCTTTCATGCATTATGTTAGATATCAAGGAAAATCAATTCTGGCTTCAAAAGATACGCCTCTTCTGATGAATAAATGGAAATATTACCTTGTTACTTTATGGCAATATCATTTTTACGCGTGGTTTCAACCAGGAAGGATCGATAGAAACCAATTATGCAAGTATTCTCTTGACTTTTTGGGCTATCGTTCAAGCGTACGACTAAATTCTTCAGTGGTACGAAGTCAAATGCTAGAAAATTCATTTCTAATAAATAATGCTATGAAGAAGTTCGAGACAATAGTTCCAATTATTCCTCTGATTGGATCATTGTCTAAAGCGAATTTTTGTAACACATTAGGGCATCCCATTAGTAAACCGACCCGGGCTGATTCATCAGATTCTGATATTATCGACC